TTCTATCAATAGTCAGACTCTTTTTTATATCTAAATATATCTTTCTTTTTGTATAGAATACATATCTATACAAAAAGAAAGGTATATAAAGAAAAGTATAGATAAAGAAAGGTTATATCAGGAGTCCCTGATTTGTTCTGCGGAGATATAATGACTCTAATTTTTATTCAATTCATAATTGGCAATTCCTACTACATAATATAATTATCGGGGACCTTTTGAAAAAGGGAAAGAGAAGCTTTTTCAATACTCTTTGATTTCAAAAAGATACTATCAATCATGTCAAAAAAAAACCAAATAGGGAAAAGCCGGCTATCGGAATCGAACCGATGACTATCGCATTACAAATGCGATGCTCTAACCGCTGAGCTAAGCGGGCTAAACTAACATCAATTTTTATATGCCGAGGAACTTAAGCAAACTGTTGAATCTTAGCTCTTCATAATTAATGTGAAGATAGAATAGAATTGCAAATAAATATTGTAATTGAATCTTATTATAGAACATAAGAATTAATAGAAGGATTAATAGAATATTGCACAATATAGAATTTCGACCCATTTATTATATCAATTATCTCTTTATCAATAAAGAATATCTTAATTAGGTAGTCAAATTTTAGTTTTCGTTTTTCATTTCTTATATTTAATACTTAAAATTATTTAATATATATTTTTGATTTATAGAATTCTAATATTCTAGAATAGAAATACATATCAAATTATTAAAAAAAGGAATTGAATTTGAATAGAATAAAAAAGAAAAAAATATGAGTATATAATATGAATGAAATCAAATAATATGAATGAATAGATTCTATCTATATATATATTATATATAGATAGAATCTCCAATTTTTATTCTATAAATTCCTTTTTTAGATTTATCGAAATCGAATTTATTACATTACAAATTGAATTTCTACAATGTAATAAATAGATGTAATAAATTTTCGTTTTCGCTATTCTTTTCGTTATTTTTAATTAGATTAGAATTATCTAGAATTATGGAAGGGTTGCTCTAGGGAAAGAAAAAATGAAATAGAAAGATGCAATACAGATAAATTCAATTTAGATCATGATGAAACATTACGTTTCGTTTCATTCGGAAAGGTGGAAGCTAAGACGAAAAAAAGAAGTGATCCTTCGAGTATTCGAAATTTCACGAAAAAAATGAGAGAAAGAAAGGCATATATAATATGTATGTGGTGTATATACATATATATTGAATTGCGGATATCTAAATAATAGAATGATTTCTGATTGTACCAAATATGGGTCGTCGAGAAAGAGAAAAAAAAGATAGAAGATAAGCAAAAACGAGGAAAAACTTTTAGATATTCAATATAGAAATCGGTATTTAATGAATATGAATTAAGTGGGTCCAATTTAATTGAAATGCAAGAAAAAAAAAAGAGAATGGCATAATAATGAGACAAAAAAAAGGGGATATGGCGGAATTGGTAGACGCTACGGACTTAATTGGATTGAGCCTTAGTACGGAAACTTACTAAGTGATAATTTTCAAATTCAGAGAAACCCTGGAATTAAAAATGGGCAATCCTGAGCCAAATCCTATTGTCCGAAAACAAAAAAAGATTCAGAAAGCAAGAATAACACAAGGATAGGTGCAGAGACTCAATGGAAGCTGTTCTAACAAATGGAGTTGGGTTGACCGCGTTGCGTTAGTAAAGGAATCCTTACGTCACAACTTTCGAAAGTCTAAAGTAAAGGATAAACCTATATACATACATATATACTAAAATACTATCTTCAAATGATTAATGATGACCTGCCCTTTTATTTTTTATTTTGTCATATTTAGATTACATGGCAAATAAGCGAATTGTTGTCAATTGATTCCAAGTTTAAGAAAGAGTCGAATATTAATTGATCCAATTCTTCACTCCAAGGTCTGATAGCTCTTTTTATTTTGAGGAACTAATTAATAGTATGAGAATAAAGATAGAGTCCCATTCTACATGTTAATACTGACAACAATGAAAGTTATAGTAAGAGGAAAATCCGTCGACTTTAGAAATCGTGAGGGTTCAAGTCCCTCTATCCCCAAAAAGGACTCTTGGGATCCGATTCCCTAATTATTGTTTCTATTCTCTTTTCCTTTTTGTTAACGTTTCAAAAGTCGTTATCTGTCTCATTCATTCTACTCTTTCACAAATGGATATGAGCAAAATTTTTTCTTATCACAAATCTTATAATAGATATGATACACGTAGAAATGAACATCCTTGAGGAAGGAATCCCCTTTTGAGGAATCATTAACAATCTATACTCTTCCTCGTACCGAAACTTAGAAAGTCTTCGTTGTGAAGATCCAAAAAAGTTTAGGGCCGAAATAAAACTTTGTAATCCTTTTTTTATTTTACTAACCGAATTCGGTTAGTAAAATAAAAAAAGAATTATGCGTTGAGAATGGTCGGGATAGCTCAGCTGGTAGAGCAGAGGACTGAAAATCCTCGTGTCACCAGTTCAAATCTGGT